TTCGATAGACGGCTCATTGGGATAGATATAGATGAACAATACCCCCCCTGGAACCGTATAGGAAGTTTTCTCCTCGTACGGCTCGAGAAAAAATGATTTAATTCGAAGTTTTGCCTATGTATCTAATTCTAATAAATAATAAATTAAATGACAAATGGACCTATAAAATGAATATCAATTAGACTATGATTTCAGTCTTTTTCTTCTTGAAAAATGAAAAAGAAACAGTTCGTACTCATAACTCAAATCGGATAACTCTTAAATAGCTCAAAGGAAAATCTTTAGTCAATTTCATTTATTGAGTAGTCTTTACTCCCTTTCGTTTATCCCGGTTAAACTATTTCAAATTCTATTTGGATTCTTTAGTCGGATCCAGTTATTGAGACTATCGAGAGAATTAACAATTACAAAGGGTGTTTCCTTGTTTTTAAACCCTTTATTCTTATTTTTAATCATTGGGTTTAGACATTACTTCGGTGCTTCTTAATCCTTTCAAAGTGGTAGCAACATACCCTTTTTGATTTCTTTCTATCAAAGAATCCTATGGATGGTTGATTCTAGCATGATACACGTTGAATCGAAAATTTTGGATCAATTTCAACAAGTTTTGCTTTTGAATTGGAAACTTGCTCGAATTGGATCCTTTCAATTTTCCATATATTTACGAAGTTGTTCCAGTTGATTGGCATTAACCCTAGATCCTTGCCCCTGAGAAATGAATTAATACTTTCTGTTCGAGCTCCATCATGGACTATTTACATTACAACCCGACAAAAAATGAAGGGTTCAAGTGTAACAGAACAAACAATGTCGAGCCAAGAGCACCTCATTCCTAGACAAATTTAAAATGATGGATGTAAAAATCCACAATGGGTCATATCCTTCAAGTCGCACGTTGCTTTCTACCACATCGTTTCAAACGAAGTTTTACCATAACATTCCTCTAATTTGGAACCGGTATACCGGTATGGAATTGATTCAATCATGGAATCACGAATAGTCATCGGTTCAGCTGTCCATAGACATCGTAATCTATACCTTTTCTTCTATATATGAATATATGAAACAAGATTTTTCTGAAAAAATCTTAGTAAGACAACATTTTGAACATATTTAACATACTAATTACTAATAGAATATATAGATAATAGAAAGAAAAAAGAAATCTATATATAGAAATATATAAATAAAATAATTAAATTAAAATAATATTAATTTATATTAATAATAATTATAGATATATATTAATATAAATAAAAATGAATAAGTTTTTGAATCTACATTTTCAAGTGACTTAATAGGATAAATTAAATGATTTTCTACTTTTTCAAAGATTCCAAATCATTAAAAATTTTTCTAAGTGAAATTCACTATTTAATTTAAATTAAACATCATTATTTAATTTGATTGGATTTGAAGAAAATTGGACAAAAAGCATCGCCTTTGATCTTTATAGGAAGATCAGTCTTTCTTTTTGAATTGACTCATCACTAATTTCAAATAAAAATTTGAAATAGATCAAAGAAAAAAAGAAAGAAATCCATTTTTTTTCATGAGAATGAGATGTAGAAAAAATAATGTAAGTTAAGATTTGAATTTTGATTTTTTTAATAAGATTACGAAAATCAAAATCGAAAAAAAAATAGGGAAGGTTTCTCATATCTATCAGATAGACTGAACAATTGTCACTGTTTGTTATAGATATAGTATAAATACCATACTATAGAACATGGAACTTGATCGTTTGTTAATGAAATTCAAGCAGACACAGATGCTTAAATTTCTAATTAATATAGCCTATGCCTATCCACCCCCCACTTTTTTTTATATTATGATATAGTTTATATGGGAATAATGCAGTATAAAAAGTGGATCCGCGCTGGGACGGAAGGATTCGAACCTCCGAATAGCGGGACCAAAACCCGTTGCCTTACCACTTGGCCACGCCCCATTTCGATTGCTAATCGACACTAAGAAACAATAATATTGTTATTGGTTGTTTGTCAACTACAGCCCAAATAAATATCTAAATATATATCTAGATATAGAATCTATCTATAGAATATAGATCTTCTATATCTATAGAATATTCTATAGATATAGAATAATAGAATAGACCGGTACTAGGATTTTGATACATATAGATACAGAATTCAACTTAATTTATTGATCATTACATAGAATTCAATTAAGATATTGTATGAAAGTATGATTTCTTCTATTCTCCTTTGAGAATTGGAGAATTTTTGGTTGGATGGATTCAAAGAAAAGAAGGATTTTTGTCTATCTTACCTTACTTTCTTTTTCCTTATATCAAAAAGGCAACCAAAATGCAATTATCTCCAAGAACAAAATGTCTGTTATGCTTAATATCGTTAGTTTGATCTGTATTTGTATTAATTCGCCCCTTTATTCGAGTAGTTTTTTCTTCGGCAAATTGCCTGAAGCCTATGCTTTTTTGAATCCAATCGTAGATGTTATGCCAGTCATACCTCTGTTTTTTTTTCTCTTAGCTTTTGTTTGGCAGGCTGCTGTAAGTTTTCGATAAGATCCTAAATAATAATATCCTAGAAAATGCATGATTTCCTCGAGAAAAAATTCTAACAATTGATAAAATAAAATCAGATAAGTTTTATAGTATAAATCCCTGATTCATACATTGAAATTCGTGGATAGTCGACATAAATCAGGCTTACCCCCATTTCCTCGTTTTTGAGCCTTCCAGCCATCCAGTCAAAGACCCTAACCCTATTAGGGTCTCTCACAATATCTAAATTTGGATATAAACGCAATTTTTTAATGAAAAACAAATGCATTTGTGACAATACATTTCTAGAAAAAACCTCATTTCTTGGTATCAAAATAGGATATGTGGTAGAAAAATGGAAGATCTATTTTCTTTTTTTTTCTAAAAAATCATCTTGGAGATTGTGTAATGCTTACTCTGAAACTCTTCGTTTATACCGTAGTGATATTTTTTGTTTCTCTCTTTATCTTTGGATTCCTATCTAATGATCCGGGGCGTAATCCTGGACGTGAAGAATAAAATACAAAAGGTTTCCTTGGTTAATTTTCAAATTTTCTTAGGATTTTATCTATTCACACGTTTCACTAAGATTTTCAAAATTTGAAAAAAAAAAGAAATCAAAAATAATATAAATAAATTAAAGTTATATAAATAAATAAAGTCATCAACGGAAACGGAAAGAGAGGGATTCGAACCCTCGGTACGAATAACTCGTACAACGGATTAGCAATCCGACGCTTTAGTCCACTCAGCCATCTCTCCCGATTGAAAAAGAGAATTACTACATTACACATAATCTAAAGAGTTTTTTTTTTATCTCTTTTCTTTCTCTATTCTATTATTTCTATATAGAGAGATCCACGAATCAGGAATTTCCTTTATCTAATATCTAAAAGATGGACTCGACCGCGCCAACAATCGAACTAAAAAAAATAACCAAGACCTCTTTGTGTTGATTTTGTTCGAAAGGCCCTTCTTATTCTCACGGCCCGGCCTGGTCAGTACCTAGCCGGGCTCTTTTTTTTTGTTCCAACAAATTAGAATTATAGATAAATAATGATTTATCTGATTTGAAAGCAAAAAGGACTTTTTATTATATATATTATAATTATATTCAATTGAATATAAAATATTCAAGCAACGACAATAAAGAAGAAATACTATTTACATTCTTTTCTTGTTATACTTATTCTATTTTACCCGAACTAAAAAAGAAACTATCAATTCTTCCACAATACATTTTTTCCGTTATGATTTTAGTGTTTTTTTGATCCGTATCTAACTTCTTCAGCAAAAGAGAAAACTTTATTTATTTAACTTTAATTTCAATTTTGAATTAAATTTAAATAAATATTTAAATAAATAATGAAATGGAGCCTCTTTTCCAAATCTCATTAAATTTGAATCTACTCGTGAAAAAGTCCAGCACTCTACATTTTGACAATTCTTTGATAATCCTATCTTGATCATGCTCAATTATCTTGCTAGACAAAAGGTCCATTTGTATACAATAATCATATTGTAGCGGGTATAGTTTAGTGGTAAAAGTGCGATTCGTTCTATTAACCCCTAATAGTTAAAGGGTCTTTCGGTTTTATTCATATTCCGATCAAAAACTTTATTTCTTAAAAGGGTTTAATCCTTTACCTCTCAATAAGAAATTCGAGAAAAAAATACGGATTCTCGTGATTTGTATCCATGAATCACTTATAAATTAAATTGAAAAGTTGGATTATGAAATTGCGAAACATAATTTTTGAATTGGACCAAGACTTACAATTGAATAAGTATGAGTAAAAGATCCATGGCTAAAGATAAAAGATCGATTTCTAATCGTAACTAAATCCTCCATTTTTTCTTTCTAAAAAAAGAAATTGGAGCAAAATAGCTATTCAGCGATGACTTTGGTTTACTAGAGACATCGGCGTATTGTTTTAGCTCGGTGGAAAAAAATCCTTTTCCTTAGGATCCTCTGAAATAGAAATAGAGAACGAAGTAACTAGAAAGATTGTCAAAATCACCTTCTCCTAGAAGGATCATCTAGAAAGCAATTCATTTTTTTGTATTCAAATAAAAAGCTGACGTAGGTGTTATGGGTATAATTTTGTTCATTTTGTTCACATCTTAGATCTAAGAATTTACTCTCCTTCCATAAAGGAGCCGAATGAAACCAAAGTTTCATGTTCGGTTTTGAATTAGAGACGTTCAAAGCACTGAATCGACGTCGACTATAACCCCTAGCCTTCCAAGCTAACGATGCGGGTTCGATTCCCGCTACCCGCTTTTTCTTTTTTTCTAAATATTCTATTAGAATTCTATTCTAAAATATAGATAATATATTTTATTATGATTTGAGATTTCATTACGGTTAGTGAATCATTGAATATACAATTCCAAAAATGATTTCACGTATAATCCGACTTTTTTGTTTTCAACTCAAGAAAAATCAAAATACGAAAAAATAAGAATGAAC